AACTCTACAATCCTTGGGTTTATACCAACAAACAAAAAGGCGAAAGTTTCAACAACGAGTTTCTAAATCGAATTCAAGTTCTAGACAAAGAATATATTGTTTTGAATATACTCGATACAAGGACTCGATTATGTAATGACGAGTCTACCAAAGAATACTTATCTAAAAGGTATGATCCTTTGTTGAACGGATCATATCGGAAAACAATCTATAAAAACCCTTCACCTCCAATCCTAAAAAAAACTTCGAAAGAAAAGTTCATAGAGAAATTGGAGATAAATCGGATTCACGGTATTCTTATTCCCGATACGGATTACCACGAATTTGAACAGAAAAAAAATAGATTTGATAGAAAATCATTATCAACAGAAATTATTGATTTCTTAAGTTTAATCAATCAATTTTTTAGAGGATTGGGATCCAATCAAAATTGGAAGGATCTTTCTTTATTTTCAGAAAGAAGAATAGATTCGGAAAAGGGAAGAAAATATTTAAACTATTTATTAACTCAAATTGGAACTGATCCTAATGAAATTAACACAAAATCAATTAGGATAAAAGAAATCAGTAAAAAAGTTCCTCGATGGTCATACAAATTAATCACCGAGTTAGAACAACAATCAGGAGAATATCCAGAAGAGGCACCAGGAGAGTATCAAATTCGTTCAAGAAAGAGTAAACGGGTAGTCATTTTTACTGCTACCAAAGAGGATACTGATCCTAATACTATGGATACTAATACGGATAATGAACCAGAGGAAGTGGCTTTGATACGGTATTCACAACAATCAGACTTTCGGCGAGGTATAATCAAAGGTTCTATGCGAGCTCAGAGACGTAAAATAGTTATTTGGGAATTGTTTCAAGCAAATGTGCATTCCCCTCTCTTTTTGGACAGAATAGAAAAATCCCCTTTTTTTTCTTTTGATATCTCCGGGTTGAGTCAATTCATTTTTGGAAATTGGGTGAGGAAAGGGGAAGCATTCAAAATTGTAGAGTATACAAAAGAGCAAACAAAAAGAGAAGAAATAAAAGAGAAGAACAAAAGAAAAGAGAAAGTTCGAATAGAGATAGCAGAGGCCTGGGACACCATTCCATTTGCGCAAATAATAAGAGGGTACATGTTATTAAGTCAATCCATTTTTAGAAAATCTATTCTATTACCTTCATTGATAGTTGCAAAAAATATTGGCCGTATATTCCTATTGCAAGTTCCTGAATGGTCTGAGGATTTACAGGAATGGAATAGAGAGATGCATGTTAAATGTACCTATAATGGTGTTCCATTATCCGAAACAGAATTTCCAAAAAATTGGTTGACAGATGGTATTCAGATAAAAATCTTATTTCCTTTCTGTCTGAAACCTTGGCACAAATCGAAACTACAATCTTCTGAAGAAGATTTAATGAAAAAGAAAAAAGAAAAAGATGATTTTTGTTTTTTAACAGTTTGGGGAATGGAAACGGAACTTCCTTTTGGTTCGCCCCGAAAACGCCCTTCCTTTTTTAAACCCATTTTTAACGAACTTGAAAAAAAAATTGGAAAATTAAAAAAGAAGTATTTTCAAGTTCTAATAGTTATTAAAGAAAAAACAAAATTAATTTCAAAAGAAATAAACAAAAGGGTTATCAAATGGATTATTTTTCTAAAACAAATGATAAAAGAACTTTCAAAAGTAAATCCAATTTTATTATTTCGACTAAGAAAAGTCGAAAGAGATGAATCGAGTGAAATGAAAGAAGAAAAAGATTCAATAATCAACAATCAGATAATTCACGAATCATTTAGTGAAATTGTAGCTCCGAGTTACACAAATTCTTCATTGACCGAAAAAAAAATCAAGGATTTCACTCAGAGAAGAAGTACAATTCGAAATGAAATTGAAAGAATGACAAAAGAGAAAAACAAAGTGACTCAAAAAAGAAAAATAAATATTAGTTCTAACAAAAGAAGTTATAATACTAAACGATTCGAAAAATGGCAAATATTCAAAAGAAAAAATGCTCGATTAATTTGTAAATTACCCCTTTTTTTCAAATTTTTAATTGAAAGAATTTACACGGATCTAATTTTATCTATCATTAATATTCCGAGAATGAATACAGAACTTTTTTTTGAATCAACAAAACAAATTTTTGATAAATCTCTTTACAATAATGAAAAAAAGCAAGAAGGAATTAATAAACAAAAGACAAATCCAATTACGTTTATTTCGACTATAAAAAAGTCACTTGATATTATTAGGAATAAGCAACCAAATTCATATATGTTTTATGACTTATCCTACGTGTCACAAGCATATGTATTTTATAAATTATCACAAATTCAAGTTAGTAACTCGTCTAAATTAAAATCAGTTTTTCAATATCAAGGAATCCCTTTTTTTCTTAAGCCTGAAATAAAGGATTATTTTGAAACACAAAGAAGGGTTCATTCGAAATTAGGGGATAAGAAACTTCCAAGTTCTAAAATGAATCACTGGAAAAACTGGTTAATAGGACAGTATCAATACAATTTATCCGAGATCAGATGGTCTAGATTAATACCCCAAAAATGGCGAAATAGAGTTAATCGGCATCGTCTAGCTAAAAAGGCAAATTTTAAAAAATTGCATTCATATGAAAAAGACCAATTAATTGATTCCAACAAAGAAAAACAATTTGAAGTATATTCATTATATAATCAAAAAGATAATTTTCAAAAAGACTCTAGATATGATCTTTTATCATATAAATTTCTTTATTATGAAAATAAAAAGGAATGCTTTTTTTATAGATCTCCGTTTCAAAGAAATAAGAACCAAGAGATTTCTTATAACATGCATAAAGCAAGCCTTTTTAATACGCTTAGTAACATTCCTATCAATAATTATCTAGGAAAGGTTGATATTATATATATCGAAAAAAAGGCCGATAGAAAATATTTTGATTGGAAAATTCTCAATTTTTATCTTAGACAAAAAGGCCATATTGACACCTGGATCACGATCGATACCAACAGCAATCAAAATCCTAAAATTCGTACTAATTATTCTCAAATAATTCCTAAAAAAGATTTTTTTTATCTTATGATGATTCCAGAAATCAATTCAACAAACTTCCACAACGTATTTTTTGATTGGATGGGAATGAATGAAAAAATGCTAAAGCGTCCCATATCGAATCTGGAACTTTGGTTCTTCCCAGAATTTGTGTTACTTTATAATGCATATAAAACGAACCCTTGGTTTATACCAACCAAATTCCTCCTTTTAAATTGGAATAGAAATGAAAACAATAGTAGTGAAAATAAAAAGATCAATGAAAACCAAAAAGGAAGGTTTTTGATGCCATCGAATAAAACTAAAAAGCATCAAAATCAAGAACAAAAAGAACCCACAACCCGAGGAGATCTTGGACCTATTCTCTCACAACAAAAAGATAGTCAAGAAAATTATGCAAAATCAGACATGAAAAAGGGGAAAAAGAAAAAACAATACAAAAGCAATACGGAAGCAGAACTAGATTTGTTCCTAAAACGTTATATGCTTTTTCAATTGAAATGGAGCGATATTTTGAATCAAAGAATGATCAATAATATCAAGGTATATTGTCTCCTACTTAGACTGATAGATCCGAGAAAAATTACTATATCCTCGATTCAAAAGAGAGAAATGAGTTTGGATATAATGCTAATTCAGAAGAATTTAACTCTTACAGAATTAATGAAAAAGGGAATATTGATTATAGAACCCATTCGTCTGTCTGGAAAAAACGATGGACAATTAATTCTGTATCAAACCATAGGTATTTCGTTGGTTCATAAGAGTAAGCACCAAACTAATCAAAAATACCAAGAACAAAGAAATGTTTCTAAGAATGATTTTGATAAAGCTATTTCACCACATCAAAGAATAGTTGGAAATAGAAATTTGGATTTGCTTGTTCCTGAAACTATTTTATCGTTTAGACGTCGTAGAAAATTGCGAATTCAAATTTGTTTCAATTCAAAGAAGAAAAATGATGTAGATATAAATCCAGTATTTTGGAACGGAAAGAACATAAAAAGAAGCAGCCAAGTTTCGCATGACAGTAACCATCTTGATAGAGAGAAAAATCAATTAATAAAATTAAAGCTCTTTCTTTGGCCTAATTATCGATTAGAAGATTTAGCTTGCATGAACCGTTATTGGTTTGATACCAATAATGGAAGTCGTTTCAGTATGTTAAGGATACAAATGTATCCACGATTGAAAATTCGTGGATAATATACTTTTTCTATATATTATATCCTATTCTATATATCATATCCTATAACCTATATATAATATAGGTTATATGAAAGTAAAGAAATAGACAGATCACATGCCACAAATTTCATTTTAATATCCAATATGAAATGAATAATGTCTCAATTAGATCTTGAAATGAATCAACAGAACCTTCTTGATTTTAGATCTAAATTATTCGCTGTGAAAATGTACCAATGGCTTTCTATCCCTATCGAACTCCAATTTGAAATTGGATTGATTTGAATTCCAAAAATTAGGAGTTTATAAAAAAATTCGGATTAGATTATTCTATATACCACATTCGAATTAATGGCATTATTATTACTGATCAGTAAAATCCATATCTGAAAAAAGGAAGAGGGGCATTTTTTTTTATGGTAAAAAATTCATTCATTTCGGTTATCTCTCAAAAAGAAAACGAAGAAAACAGAGGGTCTGTTGAATTTCAAGTATTCAGTTTGACTACTAAGATAAAGAGACTTACTTCACATTTGGAATTGCACAAAAAAGACTTTTCGTCTCAGAGAGGTTTACGGAAAATTTTGGGAAAACGTCAACGACTGCTGGCCTATTTGTCAAAAAAGAATAGAGGACGTTATAAAGAATTAATTGGAGAGTTGGATATTCGAGAGATAAAAACTCGTTAATTTTAAGCGTGATACCATTATTTGTATTTGAGCTTAGTCGTTTTAATTTTGATGAACTTCTTTTTACTTTCAGCAATGCATGGAAGAATGACTCGGGAAAAAACTTATGATTGCACCAACTACAAGAAAAGACCTCATGATAGTCAATATGGGCCCTCACCACCCATCAATGCATGGTGTTCTTCGGCTGATCGTTACTCTCGATGGTGAAGATGTTATTGACTGTGAACCGATATTGGGTTATTTACATAGAGGGATGGAGAAAATTGCGGAAAATCGAACAATTATACAATATTTGCCTTATGTAACACGTTGGGATTATTTAGCTACTATGTTCACAGAAGCAATAACCGTAAATGGACCCGAACAGCTAGGTAATATTCAAGTACCTAAAAGGGCTAGCTATATAAGAACTATTATGTTGGAATTGAGTCGTATCGCTTCCCATTTGTTATGGCTCGGTCCTTTTATGGCAGATATTGGGGCACAGACTCCTTTCTTCTATATTTTTCGAGAACGAGAATTGATATATGACCTATTCGAAGCTGCTACCGGTATGCGCATGATGCATAATTATTTTCGTATCGGAGGAGTCGCTGCTGATCTGCCTCATGGCTGGATAGATAAATGTTTAGATTTTTGCGATTATTTTTTAACCGGGGTTGCTGAATATCAAAAGCTTATTACACGGAATCCTATTTTTTTAGAACGAGTTGAGGGCGTAGGCATTATTGGGGCAGAAGAAGCAATAAATTGGGGTTTATCGGGCCCAATGCTACGAGCTTCTGGAATACAATGGGATCTTCGTAAAGTTGATCGTTATGAGTGTTATGACGAATTTGATTGGGAGATTCAATGGCAAAAAGAGGGGGATTCATTAGCTCGGTATTTAGTACGAATCAGTGAAATGACAGAATCCATAAAAATTATCCAACAGGCTCTGGAAGGAATTCCAGGGGGACCCTATGAGAATTTAGAAATCCGACGTTTTGATACAATAAAAGACCCTGAATGGAATGATTTTGAATATCGATTTATTAGTAAAAAACCTTCTCCAGGTTTTGAATTGTCCAAGCAAGAACTTTATGTAAGAGTCGAAGCACCAAAAGGAGAACTCGGAATTTTTCTGCTAGGAGATCAGAGTGTTTTTCCTTGGAGATGGAAAATTCGACCACCGGGTTTTATCAACTTGCAAATTCTTCCTCAGTTGGTTAAAAGAATGAAATTGGCTGATATTATGACGATACTAGGTAGCATAGATATCATTATGGGAGAAGTTGATCGTTGACATGATAATTGATACAACAGAAATACAAGCTATCAATTCTTTTTCCAAATTGGAATTCTTAAAAGAAATCTATGGGATCATATGGATGCTTGTCCCTATTTTGACTCTTGTATTAGGAATCATATTAGGTGTACTAGTAATTGTTTGGTTAGAAAGAGAAATATCTGCAGGGATACAACAACGTATTGGACCCGAATACGCTGGGCCTTTGGGAATTCTTCAAGCTTTAGCAGATGGTACAAAACTACTTTTCAAAGAAAATATTCTTCCATCTAGAGGAGATACTCGTTTATTTAGTATCGGGCCATCCATAGCAGTCATATCCATTCTACTAAGTTATTCAGTAATTCCTTTTAGTTATCGCCTTATTCTATCTGATCTTAATATTGGTGTTTTTTTGTGGATCGCCGTTTCAAGTCTTGCTCCTATTGGGCTTCTTATGTCGGGATATGGATCAAATAATAAATATTCCTTTTTAGGTGGATTAAGGGCTGCAGCTCAATCAATTAGTTATGAAATACCATTAACTCTATGTGTATTATCAATATCTCTACGTGCGATTCGTTAAGAAAAAAAAATTCACCTATTTATTTTCTTTCTAGCAAGATTCTAGCAAGAAAGTTAAATGAATATCCATTTTTTTTATTCATCATTGGGGGTTGATGAACTAAAACAGATAGTTATATGAGTGAAATAAAACAACTTACCAATTTGCTGTTAAAAGAATTCAATCTCATTTCCTATGTACAAGAATTAAGTGAAGGTCAACATAACCAACCGCAACTCTTTACCCCAAGATTGGTTGATTAATCATCATGGCTTGAAGCGGGTTCAAAAGATCAACTGTATGGGGTTTTGACTAATAGATGTATTACCCTAATGGGAGATTCACAACAATGAGTGGATGGTTAGGAAGACCAAGATACACAAAGGATTAGTAATGGAGATTCGAGAAATTATCCAACAGGATATTTTTTGATGGATTAAAGTAATTCGATTGGGGCTTTAAGTTAGTAGAAATGATTAAGAAGTATTCCCCGCGATTTCGATCCAGAGTATGTTCCTATCCACTTTTTAAGTAAATAACTATCAAGAACGAAGAAATTTTTTACTTTGAATAATAACCCTTTTTCTGAGAAAGGAGAATAGGAACGAAATAAAATAGAAAGACTAGAATTGCATTTTTTATTCAGAACTAGATTTATTTTATTGATAGAAATCAAATAAATTCTTGTTATGTAATGCAATGTCTAATTCTTTTTCGTAATCGAAAATGATAAGTTGAAATATTTAT